GACCTATTCCGAATATATGGATTGTGCTAAAGATTTAAAACAAATTTTTATCTTTTTAGACAAAAGCTTAGAAAAAAATTAAATTTATTCGAAATGCTTTTTTATTTCTAGAATATTCAATATATGTTTTACATCTTCTATGCGCAAATGTTTAATTTTCATAAGATCTTCTTGACTGTTATTCAAAAGGTCCAATAATGTATGTATGTTGGACCTTTTGAGGCAATTATAGACCCTGGGGGGCAATTCTGATTGGTCAATAAAAATATATTTCAATGTGTTTTCTTTTTTAATTTTCTTTGGATTAGCCAATTTACCATGAAAAGTAAAAAGGGGTAAAGTAACTTTGTGTTGATTGTTTTCGAAATGTAAGTTTTCTTCTTCTGCATGTAAAAAGGGAATAAATAAATCAATCAAATTCCGAGAGGCTTCATGAAGTGCTTCTTTAGGAGTTAAACTTCCATTTGTCCATATTTCGATAAAAAGTATCTCTTGTTTTTCATTCCCATTCACATAAGAATGAATACTATGATTCGCATTTCGAACGGGCATGAATACAGCATCTATAGGATAACTACCTTCTTGAAAGTTATTTGGCGTTTTTATACGATATCCACGATTCCTCTCGATTTGTAATTCAATACACAAATTAATTGGTTCTGTTAGGTTAGCTATATGCTGTGTATTATCAACGATTTCTATAGAGGGTGGTAAAATAATGTCTTGAGCAGTTACATATCCAGGACCCTTGACACAAATAGACGCGTTACGAGTTCCATACAGATTACTTCTCAATACAATTTCTTTCAAATTCATTAAAATTTCATGTACAGATTCTTGAATACCTACAAAGGTAGAATATTCGTGTGGTATTTTCTCAGATTTTGCACGTGTAATACATGTTCCTTCGATTTCTCCGAGTAAAGCTCTTCGCATCGCGATGCCTATTGTATCGGCTTGGCCTTTCATAAGTGGGGCCAGAATAAAGCGTCCATAATAAAGACGCTTACTGTCTGCTCTTGATTCAACACATTTCCACTGTAGTGTCCGAGTAGATACTGTTACTTTCTCTCGAACCATAGTAATATTATTTGATCAAATCATTGAATTATTTATTTCTCTTGAAATCTCTTCAATGTTTACACACGTCTTTTTTTGGGAGGCCTACAGCCATTATGTGGCATAGGGGTTACATCCCGTACGAAACTTAATAGTATGCCGCTTCTACGAATAGCTCTTAATGCCGCATCTCTCCCGAGACCCGGGCCCTTTATCATGACTTCTGCTCGTTGCATACCTTGATCCACCACTGTCCGAATAGCATTTCCCGCTGCGGTTTGAGCGGCAAATGGTGTCCCTCTTCTTGTACCCTTGAATCCACAAGTACCGGCAGACGACCAAGAAATTACTCGACCCCGTACATCTGTAACAGTCACAATGGTATTGTTGAAACTTGCTTGAACATGAATAACTCCCTTTGGTATTCTACGCGCATTCTTACGTGAACCAATACGTCTATTTCTACGTGAACCAATTTTTGGTATAGGTTTTGCCATATTTTATCATCTTATAAATATAAGTCAGAGATATATGGATATATCCATTTCATGTCAAAACAGATCCTGGTTTTTTTACTGATTTTTTTGTACATCTGTACATCAGGTCCTTTCTATTTTGGGAGTCCCTTTTGGTTTAAAAAGATTATCCTTGTCTTTGTTTATGTCTCGGGTTGGAACAAATTACTATAATTCGTCCCCGCCTACGTATTAATCGACATTTTTCACAAATTTTACGAACAGAGGCCCTTATTTTCATATTTGTCACTCCCTTTCTTAATTCTGAATCTACTTAAATTGGAAGAAAATAAGTTTCTTAAAATTTCTAACTTCGAATTGTATCCCTACGAAAGAATGTTGAAATCAAAAAACCACCAAATTCTTTGAGTCTTTACTTTTTAATATACTAAATATACAAATTCTATTTCCTTTAGTTGAATCATAAGAACTTACCAAAATTTTGATTCTATTTACGGGTAGTATATGTATAAAATTACGTTGAACCTTTCCCGAAGCAAAACCCAGAATCGGATTTTCATTATCTAAACGAACTTGAAATATACATACCATTGGGACGTAGTTCAGTAATTAAATCCTCACGAATCCTTTTTTGTTCTTTCATTCCAGGTAAAACGGCTTTGAGGCATCAACTAATCAAAGAGGCATAATATTATATTAGAAACCTACCCTAATTACTCTTTTTTTCACAAATATGAAAGTTCCGCATATGATTTGGCTATCAGAAAGATTACCATATATAACACAAAATTTCCCCGCCGATTCCTTCTATTCGAGCCTCTCGGTCTGTCATTATCCCTCGAGAAGTAGAAAGAATTACAATTCCCATTCCGCCTAAAATTCTCGGAATTCGTTGATAGTTAGAATAGATTCGTAGGCCGGGCCGGCTGATCCGTTTTAAATTTAAAACAGTTCTATACGGTCCTTTCCTATTTCTCCTATGTCGTAGGGTTAAAACCAAAAAAAAATTACGGCTTTCCTGATGTTTTCTCACGTTTTCAATAAAACCTTCTCGTAAAAGGATTTTAACAATATTTTCAGTGATGTTAGTAGATGGTATTCGAACTGTTCTTTTTTCATTCATGTCAGCATTTCGTATAGAGGTTATTATGTCAGCAATAGTGTCTTTACTCATGATAAACTAAGATTATTGTTGCCCCCGAATTTTGATATAATCAACATGCTCTATTTCTTTTTTTCTGAATTCATAAATATTTATGAATTTTAAAAGGTATATACGTGATATACAAACAATCTACGAATTTAATTTAAATTAATCCATTTCATTCAAATATTATAAAACTATATCACGGCATTCCCTTATAATACTTCAGGTGCTAATGAAACGATTTTAGTGAAATTTAACTGTCTTAATTCCCGGGGGATCGCGCCAAAAATTCGGGTTCCCTTTGGATTTCCTTCTTGATCAATAACAACAGCAGCATTGTCATCATATCGTATTATCATACCGTTGTCGCGTTTGAGTTCTTTACAAGTACGTACAATTACAGCTCGGATCACTTCTGATCTTTCTAGAGGTGTATTTGGTACTGCTTCTTTGATTACAGCAACAATAACGTCACCGATACGAGCATATCGTCGATTACTAGCTCCTATGATTCGAATACACATCAATTCTCGGGCCCCGCTGTTGTCCGCTACATTCAAATGGGTTTGAGGCTGAATCATATCTTTTTTTTATTGGTTTTGTCTTTTGCAATGGAAAGGGTGAAAAAAAAGAAATATTGTTTGTTCAAAACAAAACAAGAAACCTACAATTGTTTTTTTATCAAAAAAATTCTTTCCTTTTGTTATACATTCCTATCCTATACCGAAAGAATGAATTGAGTTCGTATAGGCATTTTTGATGCCGCTATTGAAATAGCCTTTCTGGCTATATTTTCTGCCACTCCGCTCATTTCATAAAGTATTCTGCCGGGTTTAACAACAGCTACCCAATATTCGGGAGATCCTTTCCCCGAACCCATACGTGTTTCTGTAGGTCTTACTGTAACTGGTTTGTCTGGAAATATACGTACCCAGATTTTTCCGCCGCGGCGTGCATTTCGTGTCATTGCTCGCCGCCCCGCTTCTATTTGTCTAGACGTGATCCAAGCGGGTTCAAGTGCTTGAAGAGCATATCTACCAAAGCAAATACGATTACCTCGATAAGATATTCCTTTCATTCTTCCTCTATGTTGTTTACGGAATCTGGTTCTTTTGGGGTTATAGTTGATGGTTGTTTATCAATTCCACCCATCTCTACTACAGAACCGGACATGAGAATTTCTTCTCATCCAGCTCCTCGCGAATTAAATGATTAAAAATAAAATACATGCTGAATACCGAATCGGGAGATTCTTTGAAATTTCATTTAATAGAATTTTTTTATCTTTTGATTTGGTATATAATATAATTAATCACGTATTCTATTTTTCTATTTATAGATAATGTAATTTTATAGATAATGTAATTTAGGTACAATGTTATAATGAATCTTTATTTTATTTTGCTTTTTATTATCATATCGAATTTATTCAAATTTCTAAAAAAAAAATTCGCGGGCGAATATTTACTCTTTCAACATTTAGTTGTAAGATTAGTTTATGACATAATCTTTCAAAAACAAAAAATGAATTCTGGTTCGTTCCGCCATCCTACCCACTGAATCATTAGGATTCCTTTTCAATAGAATCTGATGCATTCACAGGTTCTGTCGTTCCCACCACCTCTCGAGTAATGATTAGGTCTGAACTCTACAACGGAGCCCCTAATGAAATTTGTTTTTGAGTCAATCTTCTCAGTCTTTATTGGCTCGGGGCTCTTTATTTGTGGTTTTATCCACGTATTTGTTTAATTAGGGATCAATCAGTATTGATGCTTTATTACATTCTTTTTTATGAGATGACTCATAGACCGTACATATTGGAATCATATATCGTTGATATTCTTTTTCTATCTTTCTCTCAGCCTTCCATTTATCTGTATACTTTTCTTGCTTTACAACCCATAATCAGATTGGTTTTTCTTTTTTGTTTTTGCAAAAAAAGATTTCAGTTGCTACAACGATATGACTTATATATCATATATATCATATTTTGACTGGCTCTTTCTTTATATCCAGATAATGCGAAGCGATGAGTTGGTTATTAGTTCTATAGTTATTAGTTCGTACTACGGGCTGTTCCATTTTTTTGAATCCTAATCCTACAAAAACCAACGAGTCACACACTAAGCATAGCAATTATACCAAATGATTAATTGGATTTTTATTCAACCTTATAGAATTGTTCATTTTTTTATCACTAAATAGAACTAAATACAAGTCGAGTCAATGCTTATTATTCTTCGTCTACAAATATCCAAATTTTGATACCTAATACCCCGTAGATAGTTCGAACTGCGTAGGAACAATAATCTATTTTG